GATCAGATTGGAATGGGATGATAAATCTATTTCTTCGCCTCTTAGCCAATAAATCAGAATTCTCGTGGAGAATGGTAGGATATATGAAATTCCAATGACCGTTGGATATGATTCGATCAGGTCCTGAATAATCAAGAACCCCCCCCCTTTTACCGTAAGGATTCGAACTAAACAATTTGTGTCTCACTTGATCATTAGTCACGGAGAGGTCAGAAATGGATCTCCATTCAACAGAATGAACATTCATTTGATCTTGATCCTTGTGGAGCGAAAAAGGCACTATACTGGATCTGCACAGAGCTCCTGATAATATCCATAAATGACTTGTTTTGGGTAAGAGATGAACATTACCATATTTATATTCAGGTGCATGGTACACATCGGTACTCCAGTGCATTTCTCCCTCTGAGTCAGAATAAATATGTTTTCGAACTTTCTCTTTAACTTTATTAAAATTGAAAGTGGATGTTCCAGCGCGAATCTCAGCAATCACTTGTTCTGATTCTACATATTGATCGTTTTGAACTAAAAGAAAACTTTTGGGTGGAATATTCACATTATGTAGAATATCGTGACTCTCAATAGTTACATACAGGTCTATATAACATAGAAAAGCAGGATGCCCATGACGTGTACGTGTGGGATGAACCAAATCCTCATTGAATTTGATTTTTCCCTTAAAAGGAGCTCGTACATGTTCTGCAGTACCACCTGTGAATACTCCACCGGTATGAAAAGTTCTTAATGTTAGTTGAGTCCCCGGTTCGCCGATTGATTGACCCGCAATAATACCTACTGCTTCTCCTAATTCGACCAGGTCGCCATGAGTGGGACTCTGACCATAACATAATCGACAGATCCAAGATATACTCCTGCAAAGAAAGGGGGTTCGAATATATATTGGTTGTGTTCGAAAGGTTATGAATCGAGTGACAAGTCCAACCCCAATATCTTTATTTTGAGCGGCAATGCAACGTGGGCCCATATATATATTGTATGCTAATACACGACCAATTAGTGTTTGGACCCAAATTCTTTCCGTCATCCCATTTCTAGGACTCACGGAAATGCCTCGGGTAGTGCCACAATCTGTTCTACGTACAACAATGTGTTGAACTACTTCAACAAGTCTACGCGTGAGGTATCCAGCATCTGATGTTCGTACAGCAGTATCCACAACTCCTTTGCGGGCTCCGTAGCAGGAAATGATATATTCCGTTAAAGAAAGTCCTTCGCGTAAATTGCTTTGAATCGGTAAATCAATCATTTGTCCTTGGGGATCCGACATTAATCCTCTCATACCTACTAATTGGTGTACCTGAGATGCATTTCCTCTAGCTCCCGAAAAGGACATTATATGGACTGAATTAGAAGGATCAGTCATCCTAAAATTAGGATGCATTTCTTGTCTCAAATATTCACTTGTAGCATACCATATCTCAATGGATTGGCGTAATTTTTCTACTGTGTGTACATTCCCATAATGATGGTGCTTTTCTAAAATGAAACTTTGTTGTTCAGCATCTTGGACTAGCCACCCCTTAGAAGGTACTGTTAAAAGATCATCAATTCCTAATGAAATGGATGTAGCAGTGGCTTGCTGGAAACCCAGAGTCTTTACTTGATCCAGGGTGTGCGATGTATATGCCATTCCGAAGTGATCTATTAATCTGCTAATAAGTCGTTTCATGGCAGACCCATCTATCGCTTTATTGTAAAAGAACAGATCAGCCCATTCTGCCATAAGTACTTCTCTATTCCGCTGAGTAGGATTCGCCAATGGGTTTGAGTCAGTGATTCGAAGACCTCCTTTACTGGATCTCGATTCATGTAGAAATTAAGGAATTATGATTCCAGTTGAACCGGAGAGATCCAAATTCCCGCGGTATTACATAATTCCTTAGCTTAGGTACCGTATGAGTAGGCCTGACAAAACCCCTGTATGGCTTCTTCTATTTCTCGAGAAAAAGAAATATGACCAACAGTGGTTCGGGTGTATATACAAAGGGTTTGTTTTTTTATACGTCTTACTATTAGATAGTGCCCATAAATTTCATGATAGGTACCCAAAGATTCATATTGAACTTCGACAGGAACTTCTCTTGAGGCAATGACACGTTGATCTAGTCGCCACCGAAGCCACAAAGGACTATCTAAATTGATTCGTTTCTGCTGATAAACTATAAGTACATCATAGGAACTACAAAAATAGGGCTCTTTCTCTTTCGTAGTATATTTATACTTATAATCATTAACTGTTTCATTTTGATAGTTTATGCGATTCCATGGATTATACCTATTTGCACAAATACCTCGACGATTCCCGATCGTTAATACATAGAGTCCAATAAGCATATCTTGGGTTGGTACCGAAATGGGATCTCCAATAGCCGGAGAAAAGAGATTCATATGAGAAAACATAAGTAAACGAGCCTCCGCTTGCGCTTCCAAAGATAAAGGTACATGAACAGCCATTTGATCCCCATCAAAGTCTGCATTG